TTAAGAATTATGTACAAAAAAATAGGAGAATATCCTCCGGTATTGGCGTTGAGGGAATTGCACGGATAGAGATTCAAAAAAGAATCGATCTAATTCAAGTCATAATTTATATAGGATTCCCAAAATTATTAATAGAAAATAGACCGCGAAGAGTCGAAGAATTACAGATGAATGTACAAAAAGAACTTAATTGTGCGAACCGAAAACTAAACATTGCTATTACAAGAATTGCAAATCCTTATGGACACCCTAATATTCTTGCAGAATTTATAGCCGGACAATTAAAAAATAGAGTTTCTTTTCGCAAAGCAATGAAAAAAGCTATTGAATTAACTGAACAGGCGAATACAAAAGGAATTCAAGTACAAATTGCGGGGCGTATCGACGGAAAAGAAATTGCACGCGTCGAATGGATCAGAGAAGGTAGGGTTCCTCTCCAAACCATTGGGGCTAAAATTGATTATTGTTCCTATACGGTTCGAACTATATACGGGGTATTAGGAATAAAAATTTGGATATTTGTAGACAAAGAATAATAAGACTTTACACATTTTTTTTACATTATACCCAGTGATGGAAATAGAACAAAAAGGAAAAACTCTTTTTTTTCTTTTTATGTTCAAGATCCTCATGGGCGAACGACGGGAATTGAACCCGCGCATGATGGATTCACAATCCACTGCCTTGATCCACTTGGCTACATCCGCCCCCTACTCTCCTACTCTCTACAAAAAAAAAGAGTGAAATTCCTACAATTGATCATCTTTTTTGATGATTCTTTTTTTATCTTACCTTAATTCAGCAGAAAATTCCATACTTTTTTATATTTATATTAAGTTGACTCTATATGACTGTAAAGCCAAAATAACTAAAGGGAAATTGAATTATTAGCACATAATAACAATAGGATACTAAATCAAAAACCATAAAAATATTTTTTGTTTTGTTTTGTTGAAGTAAAAAGTAAAACAGGGACCTAAATAAAAAATCAAAAAATTGAAAAAAAAACCTAGTAAATAACGGAGCAATACCAACTTCTTGGAAGAGAATCGGCATTGTTCCGTTATTTTCAAAAACTCGTATACACAAAG